AAAAAACGATTCAAATAGAAATGCTTTTGTAATTTTATTTCATAGTGATTCAAAGAAAGTTTCATTTTTGAATGAAGTTATAAAACCACTATTTTTCCTTTTTTTTAGAATTATTTCAAATTTATTAATAATATTCTATATACTATATAGACTAATATAGATTAGATATTGGTTATTAGTTTACTCAACTCAAGAGTTGCACAATGAATTTGTTGATTGGAAATTTCAAGATGGGTAGATGTCACAAATGATGAATTGATTTCTTACCTATGTTACTTTATTTTTGTTAGGATCGCCGTCTATAATTATAATAATTGATGAATCAAAAACTTTCAATTGGTATTTTGGTTTATCTTCATATCTTTTCTTTTAAAAATGGAATGGAAATTTAGGGAAGTACTTTAGAAACATATGATATATATAAAAAAAACATATTTCATTTAGTCTCTTTATGCCTACTATAACGAGTTATTTCGGTTTTCTACTAGCAGCTTTGACTATAACCTCGGCTCTATTTATCGGTCTGAACAAGATAAGACTTATTTGAAATTAATTGAACGAACAATTCATAAAAAAAAACCTTCTATGGTAGTTCCTATAGTCTATAGTTCCGTACCGTGTCAATTTTCAATTCTTGGGCATTGAGATTCATGAGTAATACCGATTAATATTTAAGGATAGATATTACCTCTCCTTTTCCCCTTTCAAAGAAATTGAAATGATTGAAGTTTTTCTATTTGGAATTGTCTTAGGTCTAATTCCTATTACTTTGGCTGGATTATTCGTAACTGCATATTTACAATACAGACGTGGCGATCAATTGGATCTTTGATTAATTAACATCTCTTTTTTTTTGATTGACCTCCCACTTGTTTTAATCTACAGGAGGTCAAATTCAGATTGCTATTCCATTTTTTCAGTCTTATTGTTCAGTCTTATTGTTCAGTCTTAGTTTCGACCTAACAAATAAGAAGAACCGAATCACGCTCTGTAGGATTTGAACCTACGACATCGGGTTTTGGAGACCCACGTTCTACCGAACTGAACTAAGAGCGCCTTAATTATTACAATAATTAATTACAATAACAATAATGAATTTGTAAGCCAACTGGGGTATATATACTATCATAGAGAATACAATTCTCTATTGATTATGTATATCCAATTTTAATCAATCTCAATTGATCCCTCCTTACTGCTGATAAGATAAGGAATAGGTAGGGATGACAGGATTTGAACCCGTGACATTTTGTACCCAAAACAAACGCGCTACCGAGCTGCGCTACATCCCTTTCAATTGGCCTACAGTGTCATTGTAGAGAATCCCTAGCTTGTTTTCCACATCTTTATTTCTTTTATTAAAAATACAAAATTTTTTTGTCATTTCTTTTTTTTTAGGCATATATTATATAATAATAATTATATAATAATAATAGACTTATATTATATACGTACTAAATAAATAGGAAACCCAACGTAAAAATAAAAAAGAAATATTTTTCGGGAATTCTCAGAAAGAAAGGGACGTATTTTTGATTTTCTTAAAAGAAAAGGAATATCTATTGAATCGTTGTACATTTCAAATTGTATATTTTCATTTGCATTAGGAATTCTGCGTAAAAATACAAGTGTAAGTCATTAACTAATATACACATCTCTTCAGATATGTATTACCATTATGTATTACAAATTGTATTAAAATTACAATAACGAAGACGAATAAAAAGAAGGAGGATTTTAAATGCGAGATCTAAAAACATATCTTTCCGTGGCACCGGTAGTAAGTACTATATGGTTTGGGTCTTTAGCAGGATTATTGATAGAGATCAATCGTTTATTTCCGGATGCATTGATATTCCCTTTTTTTCATTATAGTAATTGAGATGAGAAGGGGTGAAGAAAATTAGAGATACAATCAAATATCTGTGACTAATCTCTCCCCTTCTCTTCTTTCTTTTTATAGAATTCAAAAAAAAAAAAATTAGAAAAAGAATAAAAGCGGATTCGCCCTAGTAAAATTACGAACTCAGGCTCAGGTTTACAGGCCAAAAATTTAATTCTATTAATTAATTAATTAATACTAGAGTGAGAAAGAAAACGGACTAACTGTGGCAACAATATTATACAAAAAAAGAAAAATTCAATGAAAAATTCAATATTGTACAGCGATTATAAATTCTAAATATATAAGTAGAAAGTATTATATTACTTATTATTACTATATTGATTGATTGCAACGAAATCTTTCATAATTGGATTTCGAGTTAGAAACTTCTATTTTTGTTCCTTCCTTTCTTTTTCGCTTCGGATTGTAAAAGAGAAAAATAGAAGAGTTGAGTTAATCAAAAACCCAAAGGAGGTTCATGGCCAGGGGTAAAGATGCCCGAGTAACGATTATTTTGGAATGTACCAGTTGTGTTCGAAACCGTGTTAATAAGGAATCAATGGGCATTTCACGATATATTACTCAAAAAAATCGACATAATACGCCTAGTCGATTGGAATTGAGAAAATTTTGCCCTTCTTGTTACAAACATACAATTCACGGGGAGATAAAGAAATAAATGGAACCTATCGCTCGCGTGTCCGCCTTATATTTTAAGGAAGATGAAAAAAGGACATATTATATATAACAACAATTATATCTAACAGATTTTATATTTATTTATTTATATTTATTGAAATATAAACAAAACAATTCTATTTCTTAATTCAAAATCATTTTTGATCCGATCCAAATTGATTTAAGATTTTCGGGACAAGGAATAAAAAAATCATGGATAAATCCAAGCGACTCTTTTTTAAATCCAAGCAATCTTTTCGTAGGCGTTTGCCCCCGATTGTATCGGGGGATCGAATTGATTATAGAAACATGAGTTTAATTAGTCGATTTATTAGTGAACAAGGAAAGATATTATCTAGACGGGTGAATAGATTGACTTTAAAACAACAACGATTAATTACTATTGCTATAAAACAAGCTCGTATTTTATCTTCGTTACCTTTTCTTAATAATGAGAAACAATTTGAAAGAAGCGAGTCGACTCCTAGAACGACTGTTCTTAGAACTAAAAAAAAATAGGCTTGCTCCTCAATTGAATCAAAAAAAAAAATTCCAATCCGAATTGACGTTTTGTTCCAAAAATATCAAAAATCTGATTTGATTTTGTGTCGTAACAAAAAAAATAATTGTAGAAGTAGACGAAGAATCAATCTTTTTTTATTTAACGTATTTTTTTATTGTGACGACTTTATCATATTCTAGCCTCCTTTTTTTTATCATACTAATATGATTTTATCCTACTAATTTCTACTCTACCTTCCCATCATACTAATTTCTACTCTACCTTCCCGTAGTTCATTCGCCAGGGAACTCTGTTTAAAACATTCCAATGGATTCCTTTCAATCTCCTTATTTTAAGATCTCATTGGAAATCATATAAAGACAATTCCTATTTAATATAGCGATTTGTGCAAGTATTTTACGATTAAGAAGTAACTTCTTCTTGTGCAGATTGTGTATTAATCTACTATAACTATAGTATACGGTATTGTCTCGAATTACTGCATTTATCCGAGTTATCCACAAACGACGAAAATATCTCTTTTGCTTACCTCGATCCTGATGCGCCGAAACTAAAGCTCGTATTTTCTGTTGATTAATAGTACGAGTAAGTCTTGAACGAGCCCCTCGAAAGCTTGATGCAAATAAACGAATTTTTGTTCTACGTCTTCGAGCTATATATCCTCGTTTAATTCTAGTCATTGAATAAATGAAACTTTGATGAATAACTAATTGATTTCTTTTCTTTCAGTTATTTCCCTTCCCTTTCCTAGTAATAACACAACGGATTCTTCCAATGTATAAAATAAAAATTCCAATGGCTTTTGCTACTATAACCTTCCCAACCACGATTTTTTCTTTTTTTTTCTAGGCTTCTGATCTAGAAATAAGAAATTGTATTGATACTAGGTATCAAAAAAAAAATAGTCAAAAAAAGTAGTAAATATATATAATATATATAAAAAATAGGTATAGTGGGTTCCATCGTTTCTATGGTTACTTCGTAAACGGTAAGGTCTTCTCTATACACCGGAGCCTCTTTCCTCATTTAATCAATGTTATTATTAACTTGTACAGTTCACACTCTTTGGCTCTACCCATAATTATCCAATAATAGGTCTTTCACAACGAGACTCACCCATACAGTAACGGTATTTAATTATATTATGAAGATTAGTTGAGTAGCTGACCCTGTTAGTCCGTTCTTGCAAGAGTAAAGGCATAATCCTTCTGCTTTTTAAATGGGATTTCCCTGCTTAATGAATACCATTTGCTACTAATGGGGAATTCTTTCTCAGTTTAAATTCAAAATGGAAGTGATTGGATTTGTACCAATAGCAATCATAAATTAATTTGATACCAAAATCGAAGGGGATATGATAGATCTTTTTTAGCTCTTTAGATATTTTCATTTTTCGATAGTGAATGGTGTTCTTCTATTCTATCCTATTCACTGGTATTGATCACTGATACTGACTCAATTGTTTTCTTTCTTTTGGCCTAATCTATCATCTGAACGAGTCGCACATACACCCTAGTACATGTTCCTCGGCGCTGAGGACATCCCCGAAGAGCGGGGGATTTCGTGACATTTTTGATTGGCTGTCTTGTCTTTCTAATAAGTTGTTGAATAGTTGGCATGTTGAATCATATACATAATGGACTGGTTTAGATCGATCCTAACCGGATGATTATGAATCATTTTTTCTATTAATAGATTTATAGAATATTGTATTAAACCTGGTAAGAAGAGAAAAGATCCAATTGCATATTTGCGGAAATCCCTCTTATTTTTTATTCAATCGCTACAAGATCAACAAGTCCATGAGCTTGGGCTTCTGTTGCTGACATAAAAACATCTCTTTCCATGTCTTCGGAAACAACCCATAAAGATTTGCCCGTTCTTTGTCCATAAACCCTTGTGATGGTTTCGCGCAGCTTCAGTAGTTCTTCCGCTTCTAGGATAAATTCTCCTGTTGGTGCCTCATAAAAAGAACTAGCAGGTTGATGGATCATTACCCTGATGATATAACATAATAAATAATTCTTTTATCTCGCATGATGAAAGGCGAAAAGATAAAGAATAATATAATAATAAGCAAAAAAGATAGAATTGAACAACCGTACAGGCATCTTTTGTACATTGCATACGGCTCTACAATGGAATTCCCTTTTACCCTTTTTTTTACCTTACATTGAAGAAATAGAAAATAAATATAAATAGAGGGTCTATCCTATTCACATAGGTAAATGATCCAATAACCACCCTTCCTTTTTGAGTAGTTAAAAAAATACTATGATGGTTCCGTTGCTTTATATATTTATTTCTTCTGTTATTTAGCAATCCCAAAGTTTCTTTTTTTATTTGAAAAAAAAAAAATAATAATAATAAATAAAAAAAGAAATTCGATTTTCGTATTCTTTCATAATATATATATATTGTTAAGAGTTTTTTGGTGTGAAAACAAAAAAGTTTGTGACGCGGAAATGATTCTCCTGATCTATCAGATAAAATAAGAAATACCCTTTATCTCATACTACTCTTTCGATACATAATGTAACAATTTTGAAAAAAAAAAAATTCTCATATCAAATTCGAAGTGCCATGCTATTATTACGTAATCATATTTCCTATATCGCGAAGGCATAGTCTTCTTTTTTCTCTCAAATCAAATAAAAAAAACTCATTGGCGCCAAGCGTGAGGGAATGCTAGACGTTTAGTAATTTCTCCTCCGACCAGAATAAAAGATCCTATTGAAGCGGCTAATCCCATGCATATTGTTTGTATGTCTGGTTGCACAAATTGCATAGTATCATAAATAGCTAATCCAGGAATTACCCATCCGCCGGGAGAGTTTATAAACAAATACAAATCCTTGTTATCATCCTCGAGACTGAGATATACCATAAGACCAATAAGTTGATTTGAGATCTCGCTATCAATCTCTTGGCCTAAAAAAAGTAATCTTTCTCGATAAAGTCGGTTGATTGGGATAAAATTGTATCCCTTTGGAACCGTACATGCACCTTTTGATGCATACGGTTCAACATAAATCACGAAAAAAAAATAATCAACGTGTAGATTCTAGTTTTTTTTTCATAGCAGGCTCTGTCGAACTTGTAATAAAAGGTTTTTCCTTTCATTTTTTAAAAAAGATGAGTAAAGATGAGTTTTGGCCTGTTTATGTTTCTCTTTCCTATTTATATCTATTTCTATATATAAATAGAATAGAAATCAAAGAAAAAAAACTCACTAAACTTATCGGACTACCCTCTCATTGATGTATTGTTTCATCGGAATCTAATCCAAATCACGATGTAATTTTCTTGTTCCTGAATGGTCTTCTTAAATTTTTTTAGGTTTATGCTCTACTCCGAGTAAAGATCTGCCCGATTTTGATTTGCATATATAGGACAAATGTCCCAATACTGCGTCTTTTTGCTACGATTTCTTTTTTTCAATTTATTTATGTCATGTCTCCCGCCAAATATTAAATATTCAATTTGAAATCACGTCTATTCATATCATATTAGAAATTCGAAATCGAATATGATATAAAATAGAATAATATTAGAATAATATAATATTATAATATATAATATTAAGTAGAAATCATAGATATATTACCGATTGTTTTTTTTCTAAACGGAGCCTGGATACTTCATTTCATTTTATTTTATTAGTTAAACCAAGCCAACCATAAATTATTATAATTGCTAATATTAATCTGTATACCCCCCCCTAAAAATAAACTTAAGTGTACTTCATTGCATTTCACGCTCCAAATTTTGGATAATTCAATCCATTTTTTTGGGGCGAAAGAGAGGATATCTCGATCGGGGAAGAAAACGGGGAAATACCATATGACCCAATATATCTGACAAGTCGCACTATACGTCAACCCACAATGCATCTTCGTCGCCCGGACTTCGAAAAGGTACTTTTGGAACACCAATAGGCATTAAATGAAAGAAAAATTAAGTACTATATCTCATCTCACTTTGATGTGAAAGCGTAAATTGGTTTATTGTCTTAATTTTATTGTCTTAATAATATTGTATCTTTTATCATATTTTATTCATAGATTTCGATTGAATAAGTTCAGAAAAAAGGAAGACAGAATGAATAAAAGAAAATTCTTTCAAATGGGGCCTTTGAATGATGAACAAATAGAGAGGCAGGTACTCATATAAAATGCTATCAATGCCCTACCATTGCGTATTGGTACTTATCGGATGTAGAATAAATCTGCTTCTTTTTGTTCCTACGAACAAAATTGTTTCATTATTATTAAAAAACATTCTTACTAAAAGAATAGAACAAATAGTAATACTTTTCCCGAGATAATCCACTAAAAAAGTAAGGTCCATAGTATAGTTTTTTTAGAGTGCAATAAAGTTACATAGTGTCTATTTTGAATTGATATAAGGGGTATTTCCATGGGTTTGCCTTGGTATCGTGTTCATACGGTCGTATTGAATGATCCCGGCCGTTTGATTTCTGTCCATATAATGCATACAGCTCTGGTTGCTGGTTGGGCCGGTTCGATGGCTCTATACGAATTAGCAGTTTTTGATCCCTCTGATCCTGTTCTTGATCCAATGTGGAGACAGGGTATGTTCGTTATACCCTTCATGACTCGTTTAGGAATAACCAATTCATGGGGTGGTTGGAGTATTACGGGGGGAACTATAACGAATCCGGGTATTTGGAGTTACGAAGGTGTGGCTGGTGCACATATTGTGTTTTCTGGCTTGTGCTTTTTGGCAGCTATCTGGCATTGGGTGTATTGGGATCTAGAAATATTTTGTGATGAACGTACAGGAAAACCTTCTTTGGATTTGCCCAAGATTTTTGGAATTCATTTATTTCTCTCAGGGGTGGCTTGCTTTGGTTTTGGCGCATTTCATGTAACAGGATTGTATGGTCCTGGAATATGGGTATCCGATCCTTATGGACTAACGGGAAGTGTACAAGCTGTAAATCCAGCATGGGGCGTGGAAGGTTTTGATCCTTTTGTTCCGGGAGGAATAGCCTCGCATCATATTGCAGCAGGAACGTTGGGCATATTGGCGGGTCTATTCCATCTTAGTGTCCGTCCGCCCCAACGTCTATACAAAGGATTACGTATGGGAAATATTGAAACCGTCCTTTCCAGTAGTATCGCTGCGGTCTTTTTTGCAGCTTTTGTAGTTGCTGGAACTATGTGGTATGGTTCGGCAACTACCCCGATTGAATTATTTGGGCCCACTCGTTATCAATGGGATCAAGGATACTTCCAACAAGAAATATATCGAAGAGTTAGTGATGGGCTAACCGAAAATCAAAGTTTATCTGAAGCTTGGTCTAAAATTCCCGAAAAATTAGCCTTTTATGATTACATCGGCAATAATCCGGCAAAGGGGGGATTATTCAGAGCGGGCTCAATGGACAACGGGGATGGAATAGCAGTTGGTTGGTTAGGACATCCTATCTTTAAAGATAAAGAAGGGCGTGAACTTTTTGTACGTCGTATGCCTACTTTTTTTGAAACATTTCCGGTTGTTTTGGTAGACGGAGACGGAATTGTTAGAGCCGATGTTCCTTTTCGAAGGGCAGAATCGAAATATAGTGTTGAACAAGTAGGTGTAACTGTTGAGTTCTATGGCGGTGAACTCAATGGAATCAGTTATAGTGATCCTGCTACTGTGAAAAAATATGCTAGACGTGCTCAATTAGGTGAAATTTTTGAATTAGATCGTGCTACTTTGAAATCCGATGGTGTTTTTCGTAGCAGTCCGAGGGGTTGGTTTACTTTTGGACATGCTTCGTTTGCTCTGCTCTTCTTCTTCGGGCACATTTGGCATGGTGCTAGAACCTTGTTTAGGGATGTTTTTGCTGGTATTGACCCGGATTTGGATGCTCAAGTAGAATTTGGAACATTCCAAAAACTTGGAGATCCAACTACAAGAAGACAAGTAGTCTGATACAATATTGTTTTGTTATTTTTTGTCTTTCGTTTTAAGATTTGGTATAGGATACCGATAAATCTTGATTTGAATCGCTGTCTTTTCTTTGACTCGTGTCTTGTTCTTTCTTTATCCGGTAAGCGATCTCAAATAAAGCAGGTATGGAAGCTATAATTGTAAACCACGATCGAATCTATGGAAGCATTGGTTTATACATTCCTCTTAGTCTCAACTCTAGGAATCATTTTTTTCGCTATCTTTTTTCGAGAACCGCCTAAAGTTCCAACTAAAAAGTGAAATGATTTTTCATTATTTCCATTTCCATAAAGTGAAATGATTTTTCATTATTTCCATTTCCATTGAAAGTAATGAGCCTCCCGATATTGGGAGGCTCATTACTTCAACTAGTCTCCGTGTTCCTCGAATGGATCTCTTAGTTGTTGAGAGGGTTGCCCAAAAGCAGTATATAAGGCGTACCCAGTAAAACTTACAAGTAAACCAGATATAAAGATGGCAACTAGCGTTGCTGTTTCCATTATTATAGAATTATATAATTTCAAGACCGCAATGGATCTATGCTAAGATCATTTATTTACAACGGAATGGTATACAAAGTCAACAGATCTCAATGAATAGAAAATAGGATTTATGGCTACACAAACTGTTGAGGGTAGTTCTAGATCTGGTTCAAGACGAACTAGTGTAGGGAATTTATTGAAACCATTGAATTCAGAATATGGTAAAGTAGCTCCTGGGTGGGGAACTACTCCTTTGATGGGTCTCGCAATGGCTCTATTTGCAATATTCCTATCTATTATTTTGGAGATTTATAATTCGTCTATTTTACTGGATGGAATTTCAATCAATTAGATTCACAAAAACTATTAACTAACTTTTCAATACAAAGTGAAGCATTTAGTTCTCTGATTTTTATCTTATTCTATTTTGGTAGTTCGATCGTGAAATTTCTTTGTTTCTGTATTTCC